CTATGAGCATAGTATGATGGCGTTCGGGCAAGCATGCCCCCATCGTCTAGTGGTTCAGGACATCTCTCTTTCAAGGAGGCAGCGGGGATTCGACTTCCCCTGGGGGTAGGGTAATACGAAAGGAAGTTGATCATGGATTATCAATAGATTGAGAATTGATTTGTCCGGGGTCGATGCCCGAGCGGTTAATGGGGACGGACTGTAAATTCGTTGGCAATATGCCTACGCTGGTTCAAATCCAGCTCGGCCCAAGGATTCGCTGAGCCAAGATCAAATTATATAATCCTATAGCTAGCTATAGAAAGAATAAGAAAAAAACTTTCAGATATACCCCTCTTTTTTGTTCTCATAAATTCTGATCTTTTAAATAATCTAGATTCATATCACGATCTGTAAGTCTAAAGAAAAGAGCAAAGAACCGAAAAGACTCTTTTTGTTCATTGAACGATGGATTCTCAATCGTTTTGGCAATAACAAAAGGATTCAATTAATCCATAACACCTTATTTTTATTTTTGGGGGATTGTAGTTCAATTGGTCAGAGCACCGCCCTGTCAAGGCGGAAGCTGCGGGTTCGAACCCCGTCAGTCCCGACAGACCCAATAAAAACTTTTACTTTTCTATGAAAGGGGCGATGAAAGAGGGATAAGGAGCATAATTTTTAGATCATTAAAAAAAACGGAGCAGAATTTAGAACTTAACTCTGTCCTTCTTTCCATTTCCCCTCGATTCTTTGTTTGTATTTCTAACCAATGGAAGCGGAAACGCAGTTAGATGATATTTCATCAGATGCTTGTACCCGGAAGGCGATAGTTTTTTTAGAAAAAGAATGCAAATAAAAAAGCATTTTTTATTTGATTAGAAAGATTCGTTATGGATAAAAGATCTTCCTATGTTATACTATTCAATTCTGGACGGTGAATCGATTTGCTAGCTCAGATATTGTTAGTCACGATATTGGGCCGAGTCAATATCATTATCATCGAGATGTAATTCATCCCATTGAATTTACAGGCAAAAGGTTTATCATCTCTATGGGATTAAATCCCGAGTTATTGTGAAGTAAAAAAAACGAAAGATGAGATTATGGAAGTAAATATTCTTGCATTTATTGCTACTGCACTGTTCATTTTAGTCCCTACTGCTTTTTTACTTATCATATATGTAAAAACAGTCAGTCAAAATAATTAATTTGAACGAAACTTGACTTCGGAGTTCTTAGCAAGGATTCCCTTTTTTCTTTTTCGTCTTAAATGAAATGAGCGGACTAGAATCCGCAATATTCTATGAGATCCGATAGTATGGTAGAAAGAAAAGAGAAATATATTTCTCTTTTCTTTCTACCATACTATTTTTTTTTAGTATTAGATAGTTAAAAAAGCGAACTCAATTTCGTAGTACCCTTAGAGTCCACTTCTTCCCCATACTACGAGTGAAAGGGAAAATGTAAAGACTACCATTAAAGCAGCCCAAGCGAGACTTACTATATCCATGTGACTTGTGTCCCCTATCTCTATGAATATGCAGGAATTATTCCATTATTGCTCACTAATAATAGTGGAATCAATGGTGCAGAGTCAAAAAAAGGGGGGGGTGTTCTGCACCAACACTATTGATGAACTAATTCACTAAACCCATTTATTCTTAATATGATTTCTAGTAGAATCGGGAAACATTAAGCCCAAGCAAAATAACAACAGGTAGTGATGCCCTTCCAAGTATCGAGGGGATGTTACTAATAGAACATGTAAGATAATAAAATATCCAGTGTTTATTTTTTCGCCCTTCCTAAATAATAAATAAAAGGCATAAAAATAGGGAATCAAGACGGATCGCTATCCATCACAATCACAGACCCCCATTCCCCATTTGATCTAATCCTTACCCTCTCCCGATTCTGTTTCTGTCTTTTAAACAATCGTAAACTAGTCTAGTCTTGACTAGGACTAAGGTTACTGAATAGAAAAGAATTTATTTTTTTATATAAAAAAAAGTGCCAATCTAATTCAAGGCCTAGTTAGTAGACACTACAGTAGTAGTGGAAGGGCTATCAAGACTTACCGATCACTCTAATCTTTTCTTTTGGTGAATCCTTGGCGCAAGGATTTACAGCCCTTTACAGATGTTTAGAATCAAAGAAGTATCAAAAGCCGCCCCCCCCCTGGAGAATAATTCGTTGAGTTATATCAGTAGAAGAGACTAGGGATTTTTTAGTCTTGTGTTGATCAGGCGACACCCGGATTTGAACTGGGGAAAAAGGATTTGCAGTCCCCCGCCTTACCACTCGGCCATGCCGCCAAACTGATACAAAATAGATGAAAATATTCCCCCTTTTTTAGACTTTTATTACTTTTATCTCGAATTCCTTTTTCCTTAATATCTTCCCGAAAAAAAAAATGGAACCATTAACTATCGACTGTTAATTCACTAAATATTCCTGGATTTGTATCTAAAATAGTGTTTCCTTAATGACATAAGAAAATAACAATTGATTAACTAAT